TTATGTGGCAGTTTATAAAAAATGTTTATAAAATTTTACTTTTTTTTATATTTGTATGAAATTTAGAAGTAAAAAAAAAAGGGTAAAGAAAAAGTAGAGGTAAGGAAAAAAGCAAATTTGAAAGTTAAGTATAATAAATTAAATCAATATAATTAAATAATTAAATTTAAATTTATCTATATAATTAAATATAAATATTTAATATTTTATTTAAATGTATGAAAATAATATCTTATTTGAAGTGGGAAGCTTAAGTTCTCGCAAGAAACTTAACTTTCCACGAAATAAGATATTATTTTATTTCTTAAAAAATAACTTTAATGAATTACAAACGTTATCTAAATATATTTACTAATCTATATATACATATAATAAAATACAATTACTTTACACATAAATATTTACACTATTTATGTAAAGATCTGAGAAGATTCTTTAACTGCGTTTAATACTTTATATTAAATATAATGATAATAATACATATTAATTATAAATATAATTTTATATTTTGGTTAGATAGTATAATAGATTATATAAATATATTTGTATATATTTTTAATTAGTATTTAATAAAAATCTAAATAAAATTAATTATTTATATTAAATTATAAGTGTTCATATAATATTAGGATAATACACTAATTAATTAACTACTTTGAAATGTCATATATACATTTAAATTAAATGTAAACAATGGGAGAAGTTCTAAAAAACAAGTTGAGTACTTCACTTTGCTTCTAAAAATTAAGCTTTATATAATATTAGATAGAACGTTTATTGTTAATGTATTCTAATTAAAGTACATCTTGTAATAAAAGTGTTATATAAAGAACAATATTTAAGAGTTGATATATTTAAGAGGGAAAAAAAGGGGGGGGGATATATTTCTCATTGTTACGCATAGGAAATTTTTCTCTTCTTTTTATTTTATAATTATGTTCCGAAAATAGTATTGTATTTAATTAAATGATTATATATTTATTAGTGTTAAGAATTTTATATAAAAGTTTTATCCTGGCTAATATTTCTTGTTTTTAAGTTGAAGGTACATGATAGTGTTGGCGTGACAAAAGGCTCATTTTATTTAATATAGGGTTAGTTAGTGAAAGGAGAGTGATCAATAAAAAGTTAATTCTCAGTATTTAGTGCTAATTTATAAATGCAAATTGGAATTGGTAATCTTAATTTTTTTTTTTTTATCTGGCTAAAATTTGTGCCAGCAGCCGCGGTTATACTGAGAGGTAGATTAAGAAAAGTTTGGTTAAAAATAATTAGGTGATAATTAGCTTAAAATTATTTATAGATTCTTGTTAATAAAGGGTGAAATCGGTTTTTTAAGATAAGAAGTGTTGAAGATGTAAAGCTTAAATTGAGGTTGTTAAGTTAAAGGTATGGACCAGGATTAGATACCCTGTTACACTTTATTTAAAATTTATGGTACCTGGGTAATAAACAGTTATTGTCTTGAAACTCAAAGGATTTGGCGGTAATTTAGTCTATTTAGAGGAACCTGTCCTATAATCGATAAACCACGAAGTATCTTACCTTATTTAGTAGAGATCAGTTTGTATACCGTCATTATTAGATAACTTTAATAAAAACTAGTTGTTGTAATAATTTTTAATATATTAGATCAAGGTGCAGCCAATAATAAGGTAGAGATGGGTTACAATAAAATAAATGTATAACGGATTAATAAATGAAATTTTTTTTTATGAAGGTGGATTTAATAGTAAGAATGATTTAATAAGTCATTTTGATTATAGCTCTAGATTATGTACACATCGCCCGTCGCTCTCGTTAATTAAAGCGAGATAAGTCGTAACATAGTAGGTGTACTGGAAAGTGTACCTAGAAATTCAAGATAGAGCTTGGTTAGTTAAGCACCTCACTTACGTTGAGGAGTTCGTTGTGCAAATCAATGTATCTTGAGAATAAATCTTGTTAGTGATTTTTGATTGTTAAATATAGGAAGTGTATAATAAAATTATTTATGGTTTAATAATTTATTTAGTAAAGTGAATTGAAGTGTTGTTGTGGAGCTATAGTGAATAGTACTGTGAAGGAAAGATGAAATATTTGAAAATCAATTGGGTGGAAAGTAGTATTAGATATTCGTACCTTGTGTATCAGGGAAAACTAAAATTGTTTTGGTATAAAGGGGATCCCGAAAGAAAAAGAGCTAAGTCAATAATAAGGTTTTCGTATTAATGAAATCTCGAATTTTGTTTTAGTGGTGAAATGTTAGTCGATTTTTTATATCTGGTTATTAATGAATTAAATTTAATTTAGGTAATTGGTTGATTAAAAGTAGTTATTAATTAGTAAAGAATAGGAGGGAAAAGCTTCTTGTTCTATAATATTTGAACTGTAATACTCTGTAATTATAGGTGTAAAGTTAAGCTTAAAAACAGCTATATTTATAAAACGTTCTAGTTAATATAATTTGATTTTAATATTTATATAGATATTCAGTAATATGTAGTTAATATTTTTATATAATATGAGTTTAGAAGTTATATTGGTTTTATTAGTAGAGTTAGTGAGAATGTAAAGGAATATAAATATTGAATTTAATATAAGTTATTATAGGGGTTGAGATATAATTAAGGAATTCGGCAAGTTTAACTTTTGCCTGTTTATCAAAAACATGTCTGTATGATTGTTATATAGAGTCTGGCCTGCCCACTGATGTTGAATTGAAGGGCCGCGGTATTTTGACCGTGCGAAGGTAGCATAATCATTAGTCTTTTAATTGGAGGCTTGTATGAATGGTCGGACAAAAAGTTAACTGTCTCATTTATATAAATTGAATTTAACTTTTAAGTGAAAAGGCTTAAATGTACTGAGGGGACGATAAGACCCTATAAAGCTTTACAATAAGTTAATTAAATTATAAATTGTTAGTATAACTTGGTTTAGTTATTATTTGTTTCGTTGGGGCGACGAGAATATAATTATATATAACTGTTCTTTTAAGAAGAAAACAAGGTTAATTGGATTAGAATTGATCCTTTAATAAAGATTAAAAGATTAAGTTACTTTAGGGATAACAGCGTAATTTTCTTTGAGAGTCCATATCGACAAGAAGGGTTGCGACCTCGATGTTGAATTAAGGTACCTTTGCGATGCAGCAGTTGCGTGAGGAGGTCTGTTCGACCTTTAAATCCTTACATGATTTGAGTTCAGACCGGCGTGAGCCAGGTCGGTTTCTATCTCTCAGGGGGTAAAGATTTACTTTAGTACGAAAGGATTAAGTAATTGGAATAATTTCATGAATGAAGGATAATTTTAACATTACTGTTCTGGCAGAGTTATGCATTGGACTTAGGATCCAATTATATGGAGTGAGAATCCCATGGATAGTAGGATGATGTCTTTAGTGATAGTAGTAAACTATTTAATTTTAATTATTTGTGTTTTAGTCGGCGTGGCTTTTGTTACTTTATTGGAACGTAAAATTTTAGGTTATATTCAAATTCGAAAGGGCCCTAATAAGGTAGGGTTTATAGGATTATTTCAGCCTTTTGCGGATGCTGTAAAGTTATTTACTAAAGAGCAAACTTTACCTATTATATCTAATTTTTTACCTTATTATTTATCTCCTGTTTTTAGATTATTTGTATCTTTAATTGTATGACTTATTATACCTTATGAAATAGGTTTAATAAATTTTAGTATAGGGGTTTTATTTTTTTTATGTTGTACTAGGCTAGGGGTTTATACTACTATGAGAGCTGGGTGGTCTTCAAACTCTAAATACTCTTTGTTAGGAAGATTACGAGCTGTTGCTCAGACCATTTCTTATGAGGTTAGATTGGCTTTAGTTCTTTTATCGTTTATTTTTCTGGTAGGGGGGTTTGATTTAAGATTATTCAGTTTATACCAGCGGGATTTTTGGTTGATGTGGTTTACTTTTCCTTTAGCTATGGTTTGGTTTGCTTCTTGTTTGGCGGAGACAAATCGGACTCCTTTTGATTTTGCGGAAGGGGAGTCTGAGTTGGTTTCCGGGTTTAATACTGAATATAGGAGAGGGGGGTTTGCTTTGATTTTTATAGCTGAATATGCAAGAATTTTGTTTATGAGAATGTTGTTTTCATTAATTTTTTTAGGGGGTAATTTAGTAAGGTTACTGTATTATATAAAGTTAGTTTTAGTGGCATTTGCCTTTGTGTGGGTTCGAGGGACTTTACCTCGGTTTCGTTATGATAAGTTAATGTATTTGGCTTGGAAGAGGTTTTTACCTGTAGCATTAAATTATTTGATTTTTTTTATAGGAGTAAAGTTGTTTTGTTTTGTATGAATTTTATTTTAGTATTTTTTTAAGAAAAGTTATTAGAGGATTCGAACCTCTATAATGAGCTTTCAAAACACGTGCTTTCCTATCAGCCAAATAACTAATTTAGGAGTTTATCCCATATAATAAGAATAAGGGGGTTAATAATGTAGAATGAGAAATATATTACAGTAAGGATTTGTCCTGTTAACACATAAGGGTCTTCTACTGGACGTGCTCCAATTCATGTTAGAAGTAGAACTGTTGATACTAAAGATCAGAATAGGATTTGGTTGAGTGGGTAAAATCTAAGACTTCGGAATTTAGCTGCGTGGGTAAATGGGAGGATGAGTAGGATTAGAATTGATATAATGAGAGCAATTACTCCTCCTAGTTTATTGGGAATTGAGCGGAGGATAGCGTAGGCAAAAAGGAAATATCATTCTGGTTGGATATGAGCTGGGGTGACTAGTGGATTGGCTGGGATAAAATTATCAGGGTCCCCTAATAAATATGGATTAAGGAGTGTTAATATGATTAATCTCATGAGTAGAATAATAAATCCTGCGATGTCTTTAAAAGTGAAGTATGGATGGAATGGGATTTTATCTATATTTCTGTTGATTCCTAGGGGGTTATTAGCTCCTACTTGGTGAATAAATAAAATATGAACTAAAGTTGCTGCGCTAATAATGAAGGGAAATAAGAAGTGGAATGTAAAAAATCGAGTGAGTGTGGCATTATCTACGGCGAATCCACCTCAAATTCATTGTACTAAGTCAGGTCCAATATATGGGATTGCTGAGAATAAATTAGTAATGACAGTTGCTCCTCAAAATGATATTTGTCCTCAGGGAAGAACATACCCTAAGAAAGCGGTTGCTATAACTAGAAGTAGAATTACAACTCCTACAGATCAAGCATGGAAAGATAGAAAGGAACCATAGTAGATTCCTCGGCCAGTATGTATATACAAGCAAATGAAAAAGAAGGATGCTCCGTTAGCGTGAAGGGTTCGTAAGAATCATCCGTAGTTAACGTCTCGGCAAATATGAGCTACACTTGAAAATGCTAGGTCAATATGGGCTGTGAAGTGTATAGCTAAAAATAATCCTGTAATAAGTTGGATTACTAAACACAATCCTAGGAGAGATCCGAAATTTCATAGTGTTGAGATGTTAGATGGGGCTGGTAAGTCTACAATAGCTCCGTTTGCAATTTTAAATAAGGGGTGTGATTTACGTATAGGTATTGTCATTATAATAATAGGCGTAAAGGACCGAAAAAAGTGTTTGTAATTTTAACTACTACGATTAATGTTAGTAGGAGGTATAATACAATAAATAAGGTTAGATTTATTGTTGTATTGTTGTAGATAATTCTTAGTAGCCTAGGTGTGGGGGAGCAGGTATTCATTTGGAGGGATGACTGTGAGATATTAATTGGTAGGTTAAGTGTTAGTGGATCTATGAATAATAAGATTAAGCTTAATGAAGAAGTTATTATAACGAGGAATAGAAAAGTTCTTGAGAATTTAAAGGTTTCGTTGGAGGCTAAGGAGGCTACGTAAATAAATAAAACTAATATTGCTCCTAGAAAAATAATAAAGAGAATATACGAGAATCAGAAGGATTTATTAAATAAGCCAGCTGTCAAGCAAATTATTAGGGTTTGGGTTAATAATCTTAGACCTATGGCGAGGGGGTGAAGGAGTCGGGTAAATATAAAGGCTGAAACACTAATAATGGGTAATAATGTGATGATTAATGAAATCCAGAGAATAGTTTATTGTAAAATACCGGTTTTGGGAATCGGCGATAAGAGGAAACTCTTTTCTCTGATGTTTTAAGAAGAATTATCTTCGATTCCGATTTACAAGACCGGTGTTTTGTTTAAACTATTAAAACTAATGTTAATTCTTAGAGTTTATTATTTTGTTCCTTTAATTAGAGTTTCTTGTGGTTTATGGGTTTTTGTTTCTAAGCGAAAACATTTATTAAATACTTTACTGAGATTAGAATTTATTATATTAAGAGTTTTTTGGTTTATAAGAATTCATTTGTCCAATTTGGGCCATGAAGGTTATTTTGTTTTGTTTTTTCTAACTTTGGCTGCTTGTGAGGGAGCTTTAGGTTTAGCTTTATTAGTTTCGGTGGTTCGGACCCATGGTAATGATTGTTTTAGAAGATTTGGTGTGTTACAATGTTAAAGTTTGTATTATGTTGTTTATTGTTGATACCTTTGGTGAATTTTTGGTGAGCTGTTCAGAGTTCTTTGTTTGTGATGAGTTTTTTGTTTGTTGTTTTTTGTTCTCATGATTTTAATTTTTTTCTGAGGGGTTGGTGTTTAGGAGTTGATTCTTTAAGGTATATTTTGATTTTATTAAGTTTTTGGATTACCACTCTTGTAGTGTGTTCGAGACAAAATATTTTAAAAGATGGGAATTATCCTACTTTGTTTTTAGGGGTAAATATTATTTTGTTATTTTTTTTAATTTTAACGTTTTCGGCTACAGATTATTTACTGTTTTATATTAGTTTTGAGAGTTCTTTAGTTCCTACACTAATTTTAATTTTGGGTTGGGGCTATCAACCTGAGCGACTTCAGGCTGGGGTTTATATATTGTTTTATACTTTATTTGCTTCATTACCTTTATTATTGTCTTTGGTTAACTTCTATACACTAAGAGGAAGATTAACTTTAGGGTTGGTTGAAGTTATTAGGGGGGATGGATTCATACCTTCTATGTGGTATTTAATTACTGTTTTTGCATTCATTGTGAAACTTCCGATATTTTTAGTTCATTTATGACTTCCTAAAGCTCATGTTGAGGCGCCTGTGGCTGGTTCAATAATTTTAGCTGGGGTTTTATTGAAATTAGGTGGATATGGTTTGATCCGAGTTTTGCCTTTATTTAGTGAGGCTAATAAAAATTTGTCTTGATTATGGGTTAGAATTAGTTTAGTAGGAGGGGTTATTGTTAGTTTAATATGTTTACGTCAAGTGGATATTAAAGCTTTAATTGCTTATTCTTCGGTAGCTCATATAGGGTTGGTATTATCTGGTTTGGTAGTATTTGGGTGATGAGGATTGAATGGAGCTATTGTAGTTATGGTTGGGCATGGGTTGTGTTCGTCTGGTTTGTTTTGTTTAGCTAATATAGTGTATGAGCGTGTAGGGAGTCGAAGATTATTAATTAGAAAGGGGCTTATGAATTTTATACCTAGGATAGCATTATGGTGGTTTTTGCTTAGGGCTGGTAATATGGCCTCTCCTCCTACTCTAAATTTATTGGGGGAGATTAGATTAATTGTTAGTGTTGTTAGTTGAAGAACTACTAGTATGGTTGCGATTTGTTTGTTGTCTTTTTTTAGGGCGGCTTATACTTTATATATGTTCTCTTTAAGTCAACATGGTAAGTATTATAGGGCTTTATTTTCTTGTTGTTCTGGAAAAGTTCGTGAGTATTTGGTTTTAATATTACATTGATTGCCTTTAAATATTTTGATTTTAAAAAGAAGAAGTATTATATTTATCTTATAAGTTTAAATAGTTTAATAAAAACGTTGGTTTGTGGAGCCAAAAATATGATAAAAATTCATTTTAAATCATGGTATGAGTGGTTTCTATGTATTTGTCGAGAATATTGTTCTTACTTACTATGTCTGTTATTAGTTTATTTTGTTCTTTATTTTGTTTAATAAAAAATTGTGCTTGGTTTATCGAGTGGGAGTTAGTTAGGTTAAATTCATCTTCTATCGAAATAACTTTAATCTTGGATTGGATGTCTCTTATGTTTTTAAGTTTTGTTACATTTATTTCTTCTATGGTTCTTTATTACAGAGGTGAATATATAGCTGCGGATAATAATATAAATCGTTTTATATATTTAGTATTAGCTTTTGTTATATCTATAGGGTTCTTAATTATTAGTCCTAATTTAATTAGAATTTTATTAGGATGAGATGGGCTGGGGTTGGTGTCCTATGCTTTGGTAATTTATTATCAAAATGAAAAATCTAGAAATGCTGGAATATTAACTGCTTTATCGAATCGGATTGGTGATGTATGTATTTTGTTAGCTATTTCTTTGTTTTTTAGATATGGGGGGTGGAATTTTTTATTTTATGTGAATATAATATCTGAAATAAAAATGAAAGAGGTCTTATGTGGTTTGATAGTGTTGGCGGGGATAACTAAAAGTGCTCAGATTCCTTTTTCAGCGTGACTTCCTGCTGCAATGGCAGCACCAACTCCTGTTTCGGCTCTTGTACATTCTTCTACGTTAGTAACTGCTGGGGTTTATTTGTTAATTCGCTTTAGGCCTGCATTAAGAGGGTCTAATGCTCAGATTGTACTATTGTTGTTGTCAAGAATAACTATATTTATGGCAGGGTTGGGAGCTAATTTTGAATATGATCTAAAGAAGATTATTGCTCTGTCTACACTAAGTCAATTAGGTGTGATAATAAGTATTTTGTCTTTAGGGTTCCCAGATCTTGCTTTTTTTCATTTACTTGCTCATGCATTATTTAAGGCTTTGTTATTTATGTGTGCGGGGGCTGTAATTCATAGAGTAAAAGATTATCAAGATATTCGAATAATAGGAGGTTTAGTATATCATATACCTTTAACTGGAATGTGTATAAATTTAGCTAATTTAGCTTTATGTGGGACTCCTTTTTTAGCTGGGTTTTATTCTAAAGATATAATTTTGGAGGTAGCTTTTATGTCTTCTATTAATTTAGTTGTTTTTATTTTGTACGCACTAGCAACTGGATTAACTGTGTGTTATACAATACGGTTGGTGTACTATACTCTATCTGGTGATTTTAATCTAGGAAATTTATATTCAATCGGGGATAATGCTTTTATTATAACAAGTCCAATAATGTGTTTGGTAATCGGGGCTGTCTTTGGTGGGGCTGGGTTATCTTGATTAATTTTTCCTTGCCCATACATGATTTGTATAAGTTTGTTTTTTAAGACGTTAGCTTTGAGAGTAAGATTGGTTGGTGGTTTTATTGGTTATATATTAAATATAATGGCTGTAAGGTATGAATTAAATTCTTTAAATATATATAATAGAACCGTTTTTTATGGTTCTATGTGATTTATACCCTTTTTATCTACTTATGGGGTAAGGAAAGATTTTTTAGTAAAAGGAGATTTATATCAAAAGGTTGGTGATAGAGGTTGATCTGAATATTATGGGGGTCAGGGAATTTATTCTTTTATTATAAGTGGTTCAATAGGTCTTCAAATATTACAGGATAATAGAATGAAGGTCTATATACTTAGATTTATGCTTTGGTTAATTATTTTATTTTTTATTTTTTTTTATTCACATAGCTTATATATGAGAGCATTGCATTGAAGCTGCAAAGGAAATAATTATTATTTGTGAATAGTTCTATTTATAGTACTTGTTTTTAAAAGGATTCTAGCACCTTTAGTTTTACAATGAAAATGTAATGTGTTAATTACACTATAATAACAAAGGTATAAACGGATTTTAACCGCTTAAGGTAAAAGTTAGCAGCTTCTCCTTGATCATCCTACCTCCTTGGTTAGAAGAAAACTTCATTTCTATCATTAACAGTGATATGCCTCTTTTTGGCTTTAACCAACAAATAAAGGTGATTTAACACCAAAGCTCAGGCCGAAACTGAGTGCAATAGTTCGCTTTTTATTTGAAATTAGCTCTTAAAAATAGAGCACCTTTTGAGTGCAAATCAAATATCATAATTGACTATAATTCCAGTGGGCTCATTCAAGTGCTCCTTGATTTCATTCGTGATATAGACCTAGGAGTAGAATAATAATAAAAGTTAGTCCTGTAAGGGCTCAGGCTGTAATATTAGATAGGTTTATAATTGTAGCTAGTGGGAGAAGTAAGGTGATTTCCACGTCAAAAATTAGGAAGATTACAGCAATAAGGAAAAATCGTAGTGAAAATGGAAGGCGAGCCGATCCTTTGGGGTCAAATCCGCATTCGAAGGGTGAGTTTTTTTCTCGGTCTATAATTGTTTTTTTTGCTAAAAGGGAGGCGATAAATATAACGGCAATTCTGATAATTAATGTAATTGAGATTGATAGTAAAATAATGATCATTGCTTTTTCTAGAAGTGTTCTAGACTTTTTGGTTGGAAGCCAAATGTACTTTTATACTAAAAAAACAACCTCCTCATCAATAAATAGAGATATAAAGGAAAAGTCATACTACGTCAACGAAGTGTCAATATCAAGCGGCGGCTTCAAAGCCGAAATGGTGGTGAGATGAGAAATGACATTTATATAGTCGATATAAGCAAATCATTAAGAATGTTCTTCCAATAATAACATGCAATCCATGGAATCCTGTAGCAACAAAGAAGGTAGAGCCGTATACTGAATCAGCAATTGTAAATGGAGCTTCAAAGTATTCTAGTGCTTGAAGTGCGGTAAAATATAATCCTAAAATTACAGTAATTGATAGACCTTGGATGGCTTGCGTGTGGTTGGCTTCTATAATTGCATGATGAGCTCATGTTACTGTGGCTCCCGAAGCGAGGAGGATGGCGGTATTAAGGAGTGGAATTTGGAAGGGATTAAATGGTTGAATGCCCGTACGCGGTCAACAATTACCTACTTCGACGTTGGGGGCTAAACTTCTATGAAAAAATGCTCAGAAAAATGAGAAAAAGAATAAAACTTCTGATGTAATAAATAGGATTATCCCCCATCGTAAGCCGAGGGTAACAGCCTTAGTGTGGAGACCTTGGTAAGTTCCTTCTCGGGTAATATCCCGTCATCATTGAATTATAGTGAGTGTAGTAGCAATAAAAGCTAGGATCAATAGGTCTGGATTGAATTGGTGAAATCATTTAACGAGTCCTGTGGTTAATATTATGGCTCTGATGGATCCTGTGATGGGCCATGGTCTTATATCTACTAAATGGAAGGCGTGATGTCCGTGTGATGATGTCATTAGTTTATATTACTTCTCTTGCGTAAAGGGTTCTGAGAACGGCAAATACGTAGGACTGAATAATTGCAACAGCAGCTTCTAGTATTAGTAATAAGATCTGTCTTATAATAAGGAAAGAGATTAGGGTAGAGGATAATGAAGGTCCTGTTCTTCCTAGTAATGTTAGTAGTAGGTGGCCTGCAATTATATTAGCGGCTAATCGAACTGCTAATGTTCCTGGTCGAATAATATTTCTAATTGTTTCGATTAAAACTATAAAGGGTATAAGGGCTCCTGGAGTTCCTTGGGGGACTAGATGTGCGAATATGTGTTGAGTGTGGTTGAGTCAGCCGAATATTATAAAAGCTAATCAAAAAGGTAAGGCTAGAGTTAATGTTATGATTATATGTCTAGTTCTAGTGAAAATATAAGGTAAGAGGCCTAGAAAATTGTTGAATACGATTAAACTAAATAAACTAATAAATATAATTGTAGAGCCTAGGTGGGACGATCCTAGTAAAGTTTTGAACTCAATATGTAATGTAGATGTAATTTTAGATCAGAAAAGCGATCATCGGGAAGGTATAGCTCAATAAAGTATAGGAATAAACAAGATCCCTAAGAAAGTAGATAATCAGTTTAATGAAATAGAAAAAATTCTAGATGTGGGGTCAAATACTGAGAATAAATTAGTTATCATTTTCAGTTTATTTCTGTTTTAAAGGAGGGCTTGTTGTATTTTGTGATTTTAATAGGAATTTTAATGAAGTAATTAATAATAAGGAAGATTATAAATGTAGTGGAGAATATAATAAAAAGATTTAACCATAGGAGGGGGGCTATTTGAGGGATTGAAAAATATCAGATTGTTTGATGATTTAAGCATGACAGGCTTATGTTATAGTATTTAACTAATTTTTCTTCCATTAGAAGTAGTCGTTAATTACTATAATAGGTTTAAAAGACCTATACTTACTTTCAGTCATCTAATGAAGCTTCTCTGGAAGAGGAAATTCAGTTTAAGAAAGAATTAATTGACACGCTTTCGATAACAATAGGTATAAATCTATGATTGGCTCCACAGATTTCTGAGCATTGACCATAAAATAGACCTGGTCGATTGATAAGGAAACTAATTTGATTTAGTCGTCCGGGGATAGCGTCGGCTTTTACACCAAGGGCGGGGACTGTTCAAGAATGAATAACATCGGCGGCTCTAATTAAAACTCGGATTTGGGTATTTATAGGTAGAATAGTGCGGTTATCTACATCTAAGAGTCGGAATCCATCGGCTGGTAGGTCGTTGGTAGGGATTATATATGAGTCGAATTCAACTTGGAGGAAGTCTGAGTATTCATAACTTCAGTATCATTGATGACCAATTGTTTTTAATGTAATACTTGGGTTATTAACTTCGTCTAGGAGATATAAAAGTCGTAGGGACGGGAGGGCGATAAAAATTAAAATTAGAGCTGGGAGAATAGTTCAAATAATTTCGATAGTTTGTCCTTCGAGTAAAAATCGGTTTGTAAATGAGTTAGAGAATAAGGTAATTATTATATAACCTACTAATGTAGTGATAAGAATTAGGACTACTATAGCATGGTCATGAAAGAAAATTAATTGTTCTATAAGCGGTGAAGCTCTATCTTGGAGACCTAAATAACCTCATGTTGCCATTAATTCTAAAAGAAGAGTAGCCTTCCTGGTAGGAGCTTAAATCCTATGCATCTATCTGCCATTTTAGAAGTTAGTGATTAGTGGAATTTCTATATATCTGTGGTCAGCGGGTGGGAAGTTGTGCTGTCATTCGATTGAAGTTGGTAAGAATAGTGAAAATATAATCGGTCGGGTGGCTGTTAGAGCTTCTCATACGATAATGATGAAACCTAGGACAGCAATTAATGAGATGGTTGATCCAATTGAAGATAAAACATTTCAGGCAGTATAGGCATCTGGGTAGTCTGAGTAACGGCGTGGTATACCATTAAGTCCTAAGAAATGTTGGGGAAAAAATGTAATATTTACTCCGATAAATATAACTAAAAAGTGTATTTTAAGTCATTTGGGGTTTAGCGTTACCCCTGTAAATAAAGGAAATCAGTGAGCGATTCCCGCGAAAATTCCAAAAACAGCTCCTATTGATAAAACGTAGTGGAAGTGAGCTACTACATAATAAGTGTCATGTAAGATAATATCAATTGAGGAATTAGCAAGTACAACTCCTGTTAAACCACCTACTGTAAATAGGAAAACGAAACCTAGGGCTCATAATAAGGAGGGGCTATAATTTAGTTGTGTACCGTGGAGGGTTCCAAGTCAACTGAAAATTTTAATTCCTGTGGGAACAGCGATAATTATAGTAGCAGATGTAAAGTAAGCTCGTGTGTCAACGTCTATTCCCACGGTGAATATGTGGTGAGCTCAAACTACAAATCCTAAGACACCAATAGCTAGTATAGCATAAATTATACCTAATGTTCCGAAGGCTTCTTTTTTTCCTGATTCTTGTCTAATAATGTGTGAAATTATTCCGAAGGCTGGGAGAATTAAAATGTAAACTTCGGGGTGACCGAAGAATCAAAATAGGTGTTGGTATAGTACTGGATCTCCTCCACCAGCAGGATCAAAAAATGAGGTATTAAGGTTTCGGTCTGTAAGAAGTATTGTGATTGCTCCAGCTAATACTGGGAGAGATAGAAGGAGGAGAAGGGTAGTAATAAAGATTGATCAGACAAATAAGGGCATTCGGTCTATAGTTATTCCTGTTGATCGTATGTTAATTACTGTTGTTATAAAATTTACTGCACCTAGAATTGAAGAAACTCCTGCTAGGTGAAGGGAGAAGATTCCTAAATCTACAGAGGCTCCTGCGTGGGCGATTCCGGCTGACAGTGGAGGATAAACAGTCCATCCTGTTCCAACTCCTCTTTCTACTATTCCTCTAGAGAGGAGGAGGGTTAGGGATGGAGGTAAGAGTCAGAATCTTATATTATTTATTCGAGGAAAAGCTATATCAGGAGCTCCTAATATTAGAGGTACTAGTCAGTTTCCGAATCCTCCAATTATAATAGGTATAACTATAAAGAAAATTATGATGAAAGCGTGAGCGGTAACTACGACGTTATAGATTTGGTCGTCACCAATGAGTCTACCGGGTTGACCTAGTTCAGCTCGAATGATCAAACTGAGTGCGGTTCCTACTATTCCAGCTCATGCTCCGAAAATAAAATATAGTGTTCCGATGTCTTTGTGATTTGTAGAAAATAATCATCGTTGCGTGGATAATATGGCTGAGGTTTAGGCGATAGACTGTAAATCTATATACGGATGTATAATCCTTTTATCAGGCTTTGTAGTGGAAAATAAGACATCAGACTGCAATTCTGAAGATGCGTTTAGCGCCGGAGCTTGCGTTAAAGCTTAGAAGAGTTTAACTTCTTTAGGTAACTTTGAAGGTTACTAGTTTGGATAACTTAAAGCTTTAGATTAATAGGATAAAAAAACTAGGAATAAAAAGTCCACAGAAGTTGAGGTATAGTATTAGTGAAGTAAGAATTGATGGTTGGGTTGTTTTATTTCTCCATTTTGTTTTAGATCTAGATAATATAAGAATGGAGAGAATAATTCGTAGATAATAGAATAAGGTTAATAGGGCGGATATTAAAAGAATAGTTAAGATGAAAAATAAGTTTGTGGAGACTATTTCTTGGATAATAAGTCATTTGGGAATAAAACCAGTAAAAGGGGGAAGTCCCCCTAATGATAAAAGTGATAGTGACATGAGTATTTTTAAGTGAGGAGAGGTTTTATTTAAATTTAGGATGTGAGAAATGTGGTAGGCTTCTTGAAAATTAAATAGTAGTCCAATAGAAGAGGAGATAATTGAGTATATAATGAAATAAAGTAGTCAGCTGGTTTCTCTAATTATAATGGCTGCTAATATTCATGATATATGGTTAATTGAAGAGTATGCTATAATTTTTCGGAGAAAGGTTTGATTGATTCCACCAACACCCCCAATAATTGCTGATAAAATGATTGCTCTAGATAAAATGGGGGTAATGTTGTTGAGGTTTAAGTAAGAGAGAAGGGATATAGGAGCAATTTTTTGGATGGTTATTAAGAGAATAGCTTGGGGTCATTGTAGGCCCTCTATTACTCTGGGAAATCAAAAATGGAAGGGGGCGGCCCCTGCTTTTAATAAGAGAGCTAAGGAGAAAAGTGTGTTAGAGAGAGAAGGTGAAAAAAGCATTAAGGAAGCTGAAAGGATAATAATTGAAGATCCAAGGGCTTGAATTAAAAAATATTTTAAGGCGGCTTCTGAAGAGTATTGGTTATTTTTGGAGGAGATTAGGGGGATAAATGATATTAAATTAAGTTCTAATCCAATTCAAGCCCCAAACCAAGAACTTGAGGAGATAGAGAGTATTGTACCAAGAAGTAGAGTTGAAGAAAAAAGTAATTGGGCTGAAGAAAATAAAATTAAAAAGAGAGGGAGTTGACCCTCATAGATGGGGTATGAGCCCACGAGCTTACTTAGCTTATCTTTTTACAGATAGAAACTAAATAATATGCTCTGGTGTAAAGTGCACATAAAGCTTTGATCTTTAGGGGAATGGTGTTAATTCCATTGGGTGTAAGAGGGAGGATTTAATGAAGGTAGGTCTTGTTCTACATAATTTATCCTATCAAGATAATCCTTTTTCAGGCACTTCATT